TTTTTTATTTATTTGTAAATTTTAAAAAAAACGGGGCTAAAATTCTTTTATATTTATATTTTTACTTAATTTTTATTAAAAGTTTTAAAATGCATACATATTTATATATTTGATATATGTGTAATTATATAAATTTTTATATATAAAATAAATATTTTTATAAATAATAATTAAATTTAAAATAAATTATAATAATATCTATTTATTAATATATAGTTTTTAATATAAATAATATATATATATAAATTAATAATAAAAACGAAATTTAAATTATATATGTAAATTTATCAACTTATTTTTATTATGCCGATTAAGAGTTTATTAAATTTTGAGTTTTTTTATAAATTAATTATTAAATATTTAATTAATATATTAAACATTTATTAAATATATTATTTATATTATATATATATATTTAATATAAATATTTTATATTTAATATAAATATTATTATATAAAATTAATTATTTATTATAAATATTTTATATATTATAAATAATTTTAATAAATTAGTTATTTTTAATAAATTTTAAGTTTATTTAATTAAAATATTTAATTTTAGTAAATTTATTTTTATTTTTTATTGTATTAATATAATAAAAAAATTTAATTTTATAATTTCTCACATTTTTTATTATTTATTAATAAATTAATTTTTTTAAAATTTTTAATATATTGTTTTATATATATATGATATAAATAAATAAATATAAAAAAAAAAAAAAATTAAGGGGTAATTTTTATTTTAATTGCTTATATATTTTTTAATAAAAATTATTTAATTTAAAAAGTAATTAGGGGTAATTCTTTTTATTTTAGTTGTTTTTGTTAAAAAAATTAGAGATAATTTTTATTTTAATTACTTTTTTTAATAAAAATTATTTAATTTAAAAAGTAATTAGGGGTAATTCTTTTTATTTTAGTTGTTTTTGTTAAAAAAAATTAGAGATAATTTTTATTTTAATTACTTTTTTTTAATAAAAATTATTTAATTTAAAAAGTAATTAGGGGTAATTCTTTTTATTTTAGCTTTATTGATAAAAAATTTTGGGGGTAAACGCGTAATATTTTTTCTTATTTTTTATTATTTAATAAATAAACTTATTTTTTTTATTTTATTAAATTTTTAATTGTTTTTTAAAATTTAGTTATTTTATAATAGTAAATTAATTTATTTAAATATTTATTTACATGTAAATTGAATTAAAAAATATTTAAAAAATTTTTTTATTATATTTTTATTCGCAGTAATTAATATTAAAAAATAATAAAAATTTGATTTAGAAATTATTTTTAATATTGATAAAATTTGTGCCAGCAATCGCGGTTATACAAATAATATAAATAAATTATATTAGTAATTAGTTAAATAAATAATATATAATATAAATTATATAAAATAAAAATTTTATTTTATAGGTGAAATTTTAAAATAAAAAATATTTTTTATCAAAATTTTTAAAACTAAGAATTTTTAATAATAAACTAGGATTAGATACCCTATTATTTAAAAAATAATTTAATTTTCTAAAGTAGTAATAGAAAAATCTTAAAACTTAAAGAATTTGGCGGTATTTTAGACTATTTAGAGGAACTTGTTTAGTAAATGATAATCCACATTTTACCTTACTTAATTTAATTTAATTTGTATATCGTCGTCATAAGAATATTTTATAAGAATTTAAAAATTTTCATGATTTTTTATTAGTAAGTATGTCAGATCAAGGTGCAATTTATAATTAAGTTTTTAATGAGTTACAATAAAAAATAATTATATTGAATATTTTATTAATTAAATAAAATTAAAATTGGATTTAAAAGTAAATTAATTAAAGAAAAATTTTTTGATTTTAGCTCTAAAATATGCACATATCGCCCGTCGCTCTCATTATTTTTAAAATGAGATAAGTCGTAACATAGTAGGTATACTGGAAAGTATTTCTAGAATTACAATTTAAAGCTTAATTAGTAAAGTTTTTCATTTACATTGAAAAGAAATATGTGCAATTCATTTTAAATTGATTAATATTTATTTATTAATAAAAGTAAAAAATTTTGTGTTTTATATTTTATTTAAATATAAAATTTATAATTAAAAAAAATAGTTTTTTTATTATTTATTTTTAGTATACTATATAAAAATAATAATTTTAATAATAGTTTATTAGTATTGTAAAAAAATATTGAAATATTTTGAAAAATTTTTATTTAAAAAGAATAATTTAATTTTTGTGCCTTGTGTGTCAGGATTAATTAATTAAATAATTTTAAAAAAATTTTTCTCGAATTAAAAAGATTTAATAATTTAATTTATTTATTGTAAAATAAATATTAATTTATAAATTATTAGAAATGAAATGTTATTCGTTTTTTAATTTATCTAGTTTTTTAAGAAATAAATTTAATTTATTAAATAATTTATTATTTTTTTTATTTTTTAATAAAATAAATGATTTATTTAAATATTTCAAGGGATGAGCTTTGAAATAAATTTTTATAATTAATTTAAATAATCAATAAAAAATTAAGCTTAAAAATAGCAATTTTTAAAAATTATTTTATAATTTATTTTTAATTTAATATTTTATGAAATGTTATAAGTTTTATAAATTATAAAAATTATATTATTTAATATATTTATTAATTTAAATTTTTTATTAAAAATTTTATTAAAATTAAAATAATAAAATTATTATGATTAAATTAGTAAAAATTAATTTTTGTTAAAAAAAATTATTTTAAATAAAAGAATTTTTTAATAAATTCGACAAAATTTTATATTCAAATGTTTATCAAAAACATTTCTTTTTTGTGTATTATAAATTTATAAAAAGTATAACCTGCCCACTGATATTTTTTATTAAAGGGCCGCGGTATTTTGACTGTGCAAAGGTAGCATAATCATTAGTTTTTTAATTGAGGACTTGTATGAATGGTTGAATGAAATATTTATTGTATCAAAAAATTATATTTTTTAAATTTATTTTTTAGTTAAAAAGCTAAAATTTTATTTAAAGACGAGAAGACCCTATAAATCTTTATAAATTATTTTATTTATTTTATAAAGAATTTTTAAAAATTTAAATTAAATAAACTATTTTATTTTATTGGGGTGATAATAAAATTTAATAAACTTTTATTTTTTTTTTCATTAATTAATGATTTAAAATTGATCCAGTATTTCTGATTAAAAATTTAAGTTACTTTAGGGATAACAGCGTAATTTTTTTGGAGAGTTCATATCGATAAAAAAGATTGCGACCTCGATGTTGGACTAAGAATTAATTTAGGTGTAGAAGTTTAAAATTTTAGTCTGTTCGACTTATAAATTCTTACGTGATCTGAGTTCAAACCGGCGTGAGCCAGGTTGGTTTCTATCTTAAATTAAAGTTTTATATTTTAGTACGAAAGGACCAAATATAAAAATTTATATAATTTTAATAAAAGAATAATATTAATATTACGAAATATAATATTTTAACATTACTTTATTATAAAATAAAATAAATATTTTAATAAATTTAATTTATTTATTTATTTAAAGCTATTTTGGCAGAAATAATGCAATAAATTTAGAATTTATTTATATAATTAATAAATTATAGATAGTAATTTATATATTAATTGATTTTTTTATGCCTTTTTTAGGGAGTTTAATTTTAATTATTTTTGTTATAATTGGGGTAGCTTTTTTAACTTTATTAGAGCGTAAAGTTTTAGGTTATATTCAAATTCGTAAAGGTCCTAATAAAGTGGGATTTATTGGAATTCCTCAGCCTTTTAGTGATGCAATTAAATTATTTACAAAAGAACAAATTTATCCTTTTATATCTAATTATTTAGTTTACTATTTATCTCCGATTTTTTCTTTGTTTTTGTCTTTATTATGTTGGCTATGTATTCCTTATTTTATTAAATTATTTAGATTTAATTTAGGGGTTTTATTTTTTTTATGTTGTTTAAGTATAGGGGTTTATTCATTAATAATTGCTGGTTGGTCCTCTAATTCAAATTATGCTTTATTGGGAGGTTTACGGGCGGTTGCTCAAACTATTTCTTATGAAGTTAGATTAGCTTTAATTTTATTATCACTGATTTTTTTAGTGGGAGGGTATAATTTTTTTTATTTTTTATTTTTTCAATTAAATATTTGATTTATATTTTTATGTTTTCCATTATCAATAATTTGATTTTGTACTTCTTTAGCTGAAACTAATCGTACACCTTTTGATTTTGCAGAAGGGGAATCTGAATTAGTTTCGGGATTTAATGTAGAATATAGAAGTGGGGGCTTTGCTTTAATTTTTTTAGCAGAGTATGCCAGTATTCTTTTTATAAGATTATTATTTAGTGTATTTTTTTTAGGCTCTAATTTATATATATTTAGTTTTTTTTTAAAATTAAGTTTTATTTCTTTTATATTTATTTGAGTACGGGGAACTCTTCCTCGATATCGATATGATAAGTTAATATTTTTAGCTTGGAAAAGTTTTTTACCTTTTTCTTTAAATTATTTAATATTTATAATTGGGTTTAAAATTTTAATTTTATAGTTAAATTAGATAATATTTTTTAGTAAATAATAAAAGTCAATAAAATTTTATTTATTTTTTCTTATGTTTTCAAAACATATGCTTATACAAGCTCATTGACTTAATTTTAAAATTAATTTTTATATTATAAACAACTTATTATAGTAATATAATAAATAATTTATAAAAAAAATAAATATTTAATATAATTTAATGTATTATATATAATTGTTAATTTAATAATTTATCTCATCATTTTGTAATTAATGGGTTGATTATAAAATAAGAAAAATATAAAATTGTTAAGATTTGTCCTGTTAAAATATAAGGATTTTCTACTGGTCGGGCTCCAATTCAAGTTAATAAAATTACAATAATTACTATATATCAAAATAATATTTGATTAATTATATAATATTGAATTCCTCGAAATTTTCTAATATTTGTAAAAGGTAAAATAAATAAAATAGCAATTGATAATACTAAAGCAATTACCCCTCCTAATTTATTAGGAATTGACCGAAGAATTGCATAGGCAAATAAAAAATACCATTCCGGTTGAATATGGGGAGGAGTAACTAAAGGGTTAGCTGGAATAAAGTTATCAGGGTCTCCTAATTTATATGGAGCAATAATTGTTAACATAAATAATAATATAATTATTATAATAAATCCGAAAATATCCTTAAATGAAAAATAAGGATGAAAAGGGATTTTATCTCTGTTTCTGTTAATTCCTAAAGGATTATTTGATCCTGTTTGATGTAAAAATAATAAATGAATTATTGTTAAAGCTATAACAATAAATGGTAGTAAAAAATGAAAAGTAAAAAATCGAGTTAAAGTGGCATTATCAACTGCAAATCCTCCTCATAATCATTGTACAATATCTAATCCTAAATATGGGATTGCTGAAACTAAATTTGTAATAACTGTTGCACCTCAAAATGATATTTGACCTCAGGGAAGAACATACCCTATAAAAGCTGTTGCTATTACGGCAAATAAAATTAATACCCCAATTGATCATGTATAAATATATAAAAATGATCCGTAATAAATTCCCCGCCCAATATGTAAATAAATACAGATAAAAAAAAATGACGCTCCGTTTGCATGAAGGGTTCGAAGTAATCAACCATAGTTTACATCTCGACAAATATGATTTACAGAATTAAAAGCTGTCTCAATATCTGCTGTATAATGTATTGCTAAAAATAGTCCTGTTAAAGTTTGAATGATTAAACATAATCCTAATAATGACCCAAAGTTTCATCATGCTGAAATATTAGAAGGGGCAGGTAAATCTACTAAAGCATTATTTATAATTTTTAATAAAGGGTGGCTTAAACGTATAGGTTTATTCATTAGTTTAATTAGATTTAGGCCGTAAGGGCCCTTCAAAAATATTAGTAATTTTTACTACTGCAATTAAAGTTAAAAATAAGTAAATTATTAATATAATTGTAATCAAATTAATAGGAAAATTATATAATTTATTTATTATAATTGAATTTTCTAAAAAATAAGATTTTAATAATGTAATATTTTTTGTTTCTATATTATATAAATAATTTATAATTAAGTTTTTATCTACAAAAAAAAATAGAATAAAATTAAGCATTAAAATTAACAATCTAAAAGAAAAAATTTTAATTGAAAAATTAAATATTTCATTTGATGCTAAAGATGTGACATAAATAAATAAAACTAATATTCCCCCTAAAAAAATTAAAAATAAAATATAAGAAAATCAAAAAGTTTTAGTTACAAATCCTGATAATAAACAGATAATTAACGTTTGAATTAAAAGTATTAACCCTATTGCTAAAGGATGTTTTATAATTGAAAAAATTATTCTACAAATTATTCTTATTAAATAAATGAATAAATTAAAAATATCAAGAAATAGTTTAAATTAAAATATTAATTTTGGAGATTAATGATAAAATATTTGGTTTTTTTCTTGAAGTTTTAAAAGATAAATCTTATTTTCGATTTACAAGACCGATATTTTTGTTAAATTATTAAAACTAATGTTAATAATTTTAAAATGGGGTTTTGTAATTTATTTATTTTTTATAGGGGTTATTGCTTTTGTTTCAAATCGTAAACATTTACTTTCAATATTATTAAGATTAGAGTTTATTGTTTTGTCTTTATTTTTTTTATTATTTTTATTTTTAAATTTATTAAATTTTGAGCTTTATTTTACAATAATGTTTTTAACCTTTAGAGTTTGTGAAGGGGCGTTAGGAATTTCTATTTTAGTTTCAATGATTCGAACTCATGGAAACGATTTTTTTAATTCTTTTTCTTTATTGCAATGTTAAAATTTTTATTTATATTATTATTTATGATACCAATTTGTTTTATAAAAAAAAGATTTTGAACGGCTCAGAATTTTTTATTTATTTTCTTTTTTTTATTTATATTTACGATAAATTTTAATAGCTTTAATATAAATATTTCTTATTTTTTAGGATTAGATTTAATTTCTTATGGTTTAATTTTATTGAGAATCTGAATTACTAGTCTTATAATTATATCAAGAGAAATAGTTTATAAGTTAAATAATTATTCAATTTATTTTTTATTGTTAATTTTATTTTTATTAATAATATTACTATTAACTTTTAGTTCATTAAATATGTTTTTATTTTATGTATTTTTTGAAAGAAGACTTATCCCTACAATATTTTTAATTTTAGGTTGAGGGTATCAACCTGAGCGGTTACAAGCTGGTATATATTTGTTATTTTATACTTTATTAGCTTCTTTACCTTTATTAATATCTATTTTTTATATTTTTAGAAATGTTTTTACTATAAATATATATATGTTAATAAATTATTCTTTTTATTATTATTTTTTTTATTTTTCTATAATTTTTGCTTTTTTAGTTAAAATACCTATATTTTTAGTTCATTTATGACTACCAAAAGCTCATGTAGAAGCACCAGTTTCTGGTTCTATAATTTTAGCTGGTATTTTATTAAAATTAGGGGGGTATGGTTTATTACGAGTTTTTCCATTTTTAATACAAATAGGTTTAAAATTTAATTATATCTTTATTTCAATTAGATTAATAGGGGGTTTTATTATTAGTTTAGTTTGTTTACGACAAATAGATATAAAGGCTTTAATTGCTTACTCTTCTGTTGCTCATATGGGGATTGTCTTAAGAGGTTTATTAACTTTAAGTTATTGAGGATTAAGTGGCTCTTATACTTTAATATTAGCTCATGGTCTTTGTTCTTCTGGATTATTTAGCTTAGCAAATATAACTTATGAGCGCCTAGGGAGTCGTAGTTTAATAATTAATAAGGGGTTATTAAATTTTGCCCCAAGACTATCATTATGGTGGTTTTTATTATGTTCAGGTAATATAGCAGCACCTCCTACATTAAATTTATTAGGGGAAATTAGTTTATTAAATAGAATTATTGGGTGGTCTTATTATTCAATTATTTTATTATCATTATTATCTTTTTTTGGGGCTGCTTATTCACTTTATTTATATGCTTTTAGTCAACAAGGAAAAATTTATTCCGCTTTGTATTCTTTTTCTATAAATTATAGTCGTGAATTTTTAATTTTATTTTTACATTGATTTCCTCTGAATTTATTAATTTTAAAAAGTGATTTATGTTATTTATGATTATAAATTATTTTTATAATAAATATTATAATATTATAATATATATATATACATATATATATATATTTATATATTAAATTTATTTTCTTATATTTAAATAGTTTATTTAAAATAATGATTTGTGGTGTCGTTGATATAGTTTTATACTATTTTAAATCATGATAAATTTTTCTATTTGTTTTTTTAATTTTATAGTTTTAATAATTTTTAGTTTTTTAAATTTTATTTTTAGTTTATATTTTTTATTAAATGATTTAGTTTATTTTATTGAATGGGAATTATTATCGATTAATTCTTCTTCAATTGTCATAACTTTTTTATTTGATTGAATAAGCTTTATATTTATATCTTTTGTTCTTTTTATTTCTTCTTTAGTAATTTTTTATAGAAAAGAATATATAGCAGAAGATAAGAGAATTAATCGGTTTATTTTATTAGTAGTTATGTTTGTTTTTTCCATGATAATATTAATTATTTCTCCTAATTTAATTAGAATTTTATTAGGGTGAGATGGGTTAGGTTTAGTTTCTTATTGTTTAGTAATTTATTTTCAAAATGTAAAATCTTATAATGCTGGGATATTAACTGCTTTATCTAATCGTGTAGGGGACGTAGCTTTATTAATTTCAATTGCTTGAATATTAAATTATGGAAGTTGAAATTATATTTTTTATATTGAAATGATAAAAAATGATTCAAGAATACAAGTTATTTGTTTAATAGTAATTTTGGCCGCAATAACAAAAAGAGCTCAAATTCCTTTTTCTTCCTGACTACCTGCAGCAATAGCTGCCCCTACTCCAGTATCTGCCTTAGTTCATTCTTCTACATTAGTAACAGCAGGTGTATACTTATTGATTCGTTTTAATATTTTATTTGTAGAAACTTTTATAAGAAAAATTTTATTATTAATTGGGGGTTTAACTATATTTATAGCTGGTATTGCTGCAAATTTTGAATTTGATTTAAAAAAAATTATTGCTTTATCAACATTAAGACAACTCGGGTTAATAATAAGAATTTTGGCCATAGGTTATCCTAAACTAGCATTTTTTCATTTATTAACACATGCGCTATTTAAAGCATTATTATTTATATGTGCAGGGGCGATTATTCATAATATAAAAAATTCTCAAGATATTCGTATTATAGGAGGTCTTTCCGTATTTATACCTTTTACTACATCTTGTTTAAATGTAGCAAATTTAGCATTATGCGGGTTACCTTTTTTAGCCGGGTTTTATTCTAAGGATTTGATTCTAGAAGTTGTAATTTTATCAACCGTGAATTGTTTTTCTTTCTTTTTATTTTTTTTTTCTACTGGGCTTACTGTTTGTTATTCTTTTCGATTAATATATTATTCAATAACAGGTGATTTTAATGAATATTCTTTAAATTGTTTAAATAATGAATCTTGAGGGATATCTAAAAGTATATTAGGGTTATTAATAATAGCAGTAATTGGTGGAGCAACATTAAATTGATTTTTATTTTCTTCAAATTTTATAATTTGTTTAGGGTTTTATATAAAAAATTTGACTTTATTAGTTTGTTTAGTTGGGGGATTTTTTGGTTATTTAATTAGAAATATTAATTTATATTTTATTAATAAATCTTTAAACATATATTTATTTAGTTTTATAAATACATCTATGTGGTTTATACCCATATTATCAACTATTAGTATTGTTTATTTTCCTTTAACGTTAGGGTTTAATGCAATAAAGTCTTTTGATCAAGGATGATCTGAATTTATAGGGGGGCAGAAGCTTTACTCTTTGATTAAATTATTTTCTTTTTATAATCAATTTATTCAAAATAATAATTTAAAAATTTATTTAATATTATTTGTTTCTTGGGTATTTATTTTAGTAACATTGATATTTAATTAATATAAATATATATATATATGTATTACATATATAACCCGTAAATACTATTTTATATAAATTATATTTTTATATAATAATTAAAAGGGTAAATTGTAAAAAAAGCAAAAATTTATTATATATACATATATATATATATATATTATACATATAATATTTAATATATTTTATTTTTATTTAAATAGCTTATTTGAATAGAGCGTGACATTGAAGATGTTAAAGAGATTGATATAATCTTTAAATAATAAATTTATAAAAGATTAAATCTTTATTTTTATAGTGAAAGTATAATGTTTTAATTAAACTATATAAAAAGAAATAAAAATGGAATTAAACCATTAAAGAAAAAAGTTAGCAGCTTTTTCTCGATCTTCTTATTTCCTTAATTGGAACTTTAATTCAATTTTATCATTAACAGTGATATACCTCTTTTTTTTGGTTTCAATTAAAATAAAGAATACGGATAAAGAAAAAAAAAAATCTAAGATTAGGTCGAAACTAATTGCAATATATCGCTTCAAATTCTAAATAAATTTTTTAAGGAAGATTGATAAAATCAATACTTTTTAATTGCAATTTAAATGTTATAATTAACTACACCCTTAATTTATCTTGATCAGTTAAGTGCTCCTTGTTTTCATTCATGTAAAATTCCTAATAATAAAATAAAAATAAAAATTAAGGATGTAAATGATCATCCTATTAAATTTGATGTTTTAATAATTATAATTATTGGTAAAATTAATGCAATTTCAACATCAAAAATTAAAAAAATAATTGCAATTAAAAAAAATCGAATTGAAAATGGAAGGCGTGAAGAATTTATTGGGTCAAATCCACATTCAAATGGGGATGTTTTTTCTCGATCATTAATGGATTTTTTTGATAAGGTTGATGCTAAATATATAATTACTATTCTAATAATTATAATAGTTATAGATATAAAGTATAATAATATTATTATTTATACTAAATTTTATTAGTCCTTATGATTGGAAGTCATATATACTTTTATACTATATAAATTTATCTACCTCATCAATAAATAGAAATGTATAAAAATAATCATACTACATCAACAAAGTGTCAATATCAAGCTGCAGCTTCGAACCCAAAATGATGTATATTAGAAAAATGATTATTAATGTGTCGGATTAAACAAACAAGTAAAAAAGTTGTCCCGATTAATACATGCAGTCCATGAAAGCCTGTTGCTATAAAAAATGTTGAACCGTAAATGGCATCAGCAATTGAAAAAGATGCTTCCATATATTCGTATGCTTGTAAAATTGTAAAATAAATACCTAAAATAATAGTAAAAAATAATCCTTGTGTAGTTTGTGAATGGTTTTTTTCTATTAATCCATGATGGGATCATGTTACAGTAACCCCTGAGGTTAGTAAAATAGCTGTATTTAATAAAGGTACTTGAAAAGGGTTAAAAATTAAAATTCCTTTTGGAGGCCATATTCTACCTAGTTCAATTGTTGGAGATAGACTTCTATGAAAAAAAGCTCAAAAGAATCTAATAAAAAAGAAAATTTCTGATACAATAAATAAAATTATTCCTCATCGTAGCCCCAGTGTAACATTATATGTATGTAATCCTTGAAAAGTCCCTTCTCGTGAAATATCTCGTCATCATTGATATATTGTTATTAGTGTAATTAAGTTTCCTATAATAAATAAAGAATTATCATATTGGTGGAATCATTTCACTAATCCTGAAACTATTGTTAATGCCCCAATTGCTCCAGTAAGAGGTCATGGGCTATAGTCTACTAAATGAAAGGGGTGGTTAGAGTGTGTTGACATTTTAAGTTAATTTACTTCTCTAGAATAAAGAGTAGATAGAACAGCAAATACATAAGATTGAATAATAGAAACAGCAAATTCTAATATTAATAAAGCTAATTGTCTAACCAATAAAAAAATTAATAAAATAGATGATAAAGAGTTTCCTGTATTTCCTATTAAAGTTAATAATAAATGACCTGCAATTATATTAGCTGTTAATCGTACAGCTAAAGTACCAGGTCGAATAACATTTCTAATTGTCTCAATGCACACTATAAAAGGCATTAAAATAGAAGGTGTTCCTTGAGGCACTAAATGTGTAAACATATGTTGTGTATTATTTAATCAACCATAAATTATAAAACTAATTCATAAAGGTAAAGCTAAAGTTAATGTTAAAGTTAGATGACTAGTTCTAGTAAAAATATATGGAAATAATCCTAAAAAATTATTGAATAAAATTAAAGAAAATAATGAAATAAAAATAAAAGAACTTCCATTTTGTCCGTTAGGGCCTAGTAGTGTTTTAAATTCTTTATGTAAGGTAATTAAAATATTATTTCATAATGTATTAATTCGTCTAGGGAGAAATCAAAAATAATATGGAATAATAATTAAGCCAATGAAGGTTCTTAGTCAATTTAATGATAAGTTAAAAATAGTTGTTGAGGGATCAAACACTGAAAATAAATTTGTTATCATTTTCAATTTAAATTTTTATAATTATTTTTATTTATTGAACTATTTTTATTTATAGAAATTTTTTTATTATTATAACAAAAATAATTTAATACATTAAATCTTAAAAAAGCTATTGAGAAAATAATAAATAAGATCAATCATCTAATTGGGGCTATTTGAGGGATTAAAAAATATTAATAATTTAATAATTTTAGTTTGACATACTAATGTTATAAATTTAACTAATTTTTTCATTAGAAGTAATTGCTAAATTACTATAAAATGGTTTAAGAGACCAGTACTTGCTTTCAGTCATCTAATGATAATTGATATTTATATACATGTATATATAGATATATTATATATATATATATATATATATATTGTAAAATTTAGATATTTAATTTATATTAGAAATTCATTTAATAAAATTTTTTGTAGGGACTCTTTCAATAATAATAGGTATAAATCTGTGATTTGCCCCACAAATTTCTGAGCATTGTCCAAAAAATAATCCGGGTCGATTAATTAAAAAATTAGTTTGGTTTAATCGTCCTGGTGTAGCATCAACTTTTACCCCTAAAGAGGGGATAGTTCAAGAATGTAGAACATCTGCTGCTGATACTAAAATTCGAATTTGATTGTTAATTGGTAAAATAATACGATTATCAACATCAAGTAATCGAAAAGAGTCTATATTTATTTCATTTCTTGGGGTTATGTAGGAATCAAATTCGATATTTTTAAAATCTGAATATTCATATCTTCAATATCATTGGTGACCAATTGTTTTTAAAGTAATAGATGGGTTATTTACCTCATCTAATAAATACAATAATCGTAAAGAAGGTATAGCAATAAATATTAACACAATAGCTGGTAAAACTGTTCAGATTATTTCAATGGTTTGCCCATGTAAAAGTAATCGATTAGTATATTTATTAAAAAATAATATTACTATTAAATATCTAACTAAAATTGTAATTATAATTAAAATTAATATAGTATGATCATGAAAAAAATTTAATTGTTCTATAATAGGTGAATTTCTATCTTGTAATCCAATATTTGCTCATGTTGCCATTTTCTAATAAAAGTAAATACCTTATTTATGAAGCTTAAATTCATTGCACTAATCTGCCATATTAGAAATTTTAAAGTAAAATTAATTTAAATATATGGTTTGTTAAAAAATTAATATTATATTAATAGTAATTAAGTTTAAAGTATTAATTAATTTATTAATAAAGGTAGTTCAGCATAACTATGTTCTATAGGTGGTATTTTTTGGTATCATTCAATAGAAGAATTTAATTGTAAAGAATAAATAGGTATTCGATTTGTAATTATTCTTTCTCAAATAATAAGTAAAAAAAATAAAATTCCAATTAAAGAAATAGTTGACCCTACAGTAGAAATAATATTTCAAGAAGTGTAAGCATCTGGATAATCAGAATAACGACGAGGCATGCCTGCTAACCCTAAAAAATGTTGAGGAAAAAAGGTTAAATTTACTCCTAAAAATATTACTCTAAATTGAGATTTTAATCATTTTTCATTTATTGTTAATCCTGTAAATAAAGAATATCAATGCACAAATCCTGCTATAATAGCAAATACTGCTCCTATTGATAATACATAGTGAAAATGAGCAACTACATAATATGTATCATGTAAAACAATATCAATAGAGGAATTAGCTAATACAACTCCTGTTAATCCACCTACGGTAAATAAAAATACAAACCCTAAAGCTCATAATAAAGATGGTGAGTTATTAATTTGTGTCCCATGTAAAGTAGCTAATCAACTAAAAATTTTAATTCCTGTTGGTACAGCAATAATTATAGTTGCTGATGTGAAATAAGCTCGAGTATCTACATCTATTCCTACAGTAAATATATGATGAGCTCATACTACGAAGCCTAATAAACCAATAGCTAGTATAGCATAAATTATTCCTAGTGCCCCGAAAGTTTCTTTTTTTCCTCTTTCTTGACTAATAATGTGAGAAATTATACCAAATCCAGGTAAAATTAAAATATAAACTTCTGGGTGCCCAAAAAATCAAAATAAATGCTGGTATAGAATTGGGTCCCCACCTCCTGCTGGGTCAAAGAATGAGGTATTTAAATTTCGATCTGTTAATAGTATTGTAATTGCTCCTGCTAAAACAGGTAATGATAATAATAAAAGAATTGCTGTAATTACAACTGATCATACAAATAAAGGTATTCGATCTAAAGTGATTCCATTTGATCGTATATTAATAACTGTAGTAATAAAATTTACTGCACCTAAAATAGAAGAAATACCTGCTAGGTGTAGAGAAAAAATAGCTAAATCTACAGATCCCCCTGCATGAGCAATTCCTGAAGACAGGGGAGGGTATACTGTTCAACCTGTTCCAGCCCCGTTTTCAACAATAGATCTTGATAATAATAAAGTTAAAGATGGGGGTAATAATCAAAAACTTATATTATTTATTCGAGGGAAGGCTATATCTGGGGCCCCTAGCATTAAAGGAACTAATCAATTCCCAAACCCTCCAATTAAAATAGGTATTACTATAAAAAAAATTATTACAAAAGCGTGAGCAGTAACAATTACATTATAAATTTGATCATCTCCGATTAAAGACCCAGCATGTCCAAGTTCAGCTCGAATTAAAATTCTCAGAGAAGTTCCCACTATTCCTGATCAAGCACCAAAAATAAAATATAAAGTTCCAATATCTTTGTGATTTGTTGAAAATAATCATTGTTGCAAAAATATTTTATTTAAAATTAAATGGCTGAATTTTAGGCGTTAGATTGTAAATCTATTTATGAAAATTAATTTTCTTTAATTAATTTAATTTTTGTTTTAAGCTTTGTAGTCAATGATGATATTAGACTGCAATTCTAAAGGAATAAAATTATTTATTAAAGCTTAAAATTATAATTTTATTTTTAACTTTGAAGGCTAATAGTTTAATTTTAACTTAAAGCTTTATCATTAAAAAATTATTAAAAAAATAAAAATACAAAATTAATAATTAATAAGCCTCTTAAAGAAATAAAATTGATAATTATTAAAAAATTAATATTTTTAATTAAAAAATTATTTTTATAGTTTCAGTTTATATTAATGTGATTTAATAATAAAGCTGAATAAGAAATTCGTAAATAAAAATATAAGGTAATTAATGTTAAAAATAATATAAATATTAATAAAAAAAATAAATTGTTTTTAATTATTAATTCAATAATTATTCATTTAGGAAAAAACCCTAAAAAAGGAGGTAGTCCTCCTAGCGATAAAAGTAGAATAAATATAGATGTTTTTATAAATTTATTAGAGTTAAATATTTTAAAGGTTTGATTTAAATTAAATAATTTAAAATTATTAAATATAAAAATAATTCTAAAATTTAAAAAACTATAAAATAAAAAATAAATTAATCAAATGTTTTCATTATTAATTATTCCTCTAATTATCCACCCTAAATGATTAATTGAAGAAAAAGCTATTAATTTACGTAAAGAAGTTTGATTAATTCCCCCTAATCTCCCAAAAATTATAGAAAATAAAATAATAAAAATTATTATATTTAATCTTAAGCAATAAGATAAAATTATTAAAGGAGCTAATTTTTGTCAAGTTATTAGTATAAAATTAGAATTTCAGGTCAACCCTTCTATAACACTTGGGAATCAAAAATGGAATGGGGCTGTTCCACTTTTTAATATTATTGTTGATGAAATTATTATAAAATTATAGTATATTAAATAAATTTTAAAATTTAAAAATAAATAAAATAAAATAATCGAAAATAAAAAAATTGCGGATGCTAATGCTTGAATTAAAAAATATTTTAAAGAAGATTCTGAAGAAAATAAATTTTTTGTTCTTATTATTAGGGGGATAAAAGACAGTAAATTAATTTCTAATCCTATTCAAATATTTAATCAAGAAGTAGACGAAATTGCAATTAAAGATCCTATAATTATAAATAGAAAAAATATAAATTTATATGAATTTTTAATAATTAAAAAGAAAAGGAGTAAAACCTTTATAAATAGGGTATGAACCTATTAGCTTTATTAGCTTATCTTTTTTAATTTAAAAATTGTTTTAATAATTTTATTTCATTTATATTTTAGTGTACGAAGCACAAAAGTTTTTGATACTTTTAGAGATAGTTTAATTCTATTAAATATAATTAATAATTTAAAAATAAATTATTAAAATTTTATTTAAAAATTTAATAGATATAATAAAAATATTATATAATTTACTCTATCAAAGTAATCCTTTTTGTCAGGCAATCTATT